ATCAATAGGATCAATTATAACAAGTCACACACTCATATTCCGGAAATACAGAAACAAATAAATTTCGCGATCGAACTACCGAAATAGAATGGGCTAAAAAATCCGAGAACTAAAAGTTTCACTTTTTCTATTGAAAAGCGAGGCTTCGTGGTTCTTGTGAATCTAATTCAGTGAAATTCCATCCAGTAAAACGGAAGAATTATAAATCTCCAAAATAATAGATAAGAATATCGCAAATAAAGCCATTGCGACACCCATCAAAGGAGTCGTTCCCCATCCAGGGGCTACCTTACCATATTCCGAATTCAAAGGTTTCAAAAAATCCCCCACAACAGTTCGTCTTGGACCAGATCTAGAACTACCCTCACCGGTTTGTGTAGCCATAAATCTTATTTTGTATTCAGTGAGATCTGTTGACTTTGTATATCATTCCGCTGTAAATAAACGATCTTATCATAGATCCATTGTGATCTTGAAATTATATAATAATGGAAACAGCAACCTTAGTCGCCATCTCTATATCTGGTTTACTTGTAAGTTTTACTGGGTATGCCTTATATACTGCCTTTGGGCAACCCTCTCAACAATTAAGAGATCCATTCGAGGAACACGGGGACTGATTGAAGTAATGAGCCTCCCAATATTGGGAGGCTCATTACTTCAATTGAGATAATGAAAAATCATTTCATTTTTTAGTTGGAACTTTAGGCGGTTCTCGAAAAAAGATAGCGAAAAAAATTATCCCTAGAGTAGATACTAAGAGGAATGTATAAACCAATGCTTCCATAAATTCGATCGTGGTTTACAATTATAGCTTCCGTACCTGTTTATTTGGAATCATCTCCCGAATAAAATAAAGAAAGAAAAAGAAAAGGAAAAGGCAGCGATTTTAATCAAGATTTTTCCAGCAGCCTATGTCAAATCACAAATAGAAAATAGAAGCGAAAAATAACAAAGCAATCTTGCATCAGACTACTTGTCTTCTTGTAGTTGGATCTCCAAGTTTTTGGAATGCTCCAAATTCTACTTGAGCATCCAAATCTGGATCAATACCGGCAAAAACATCTCTGAACAGGGTTCTAGCACCATGCCAAATGTGTCCGAAGAAGAAAAGCAAAGCAAACGAAGCATGCCCAAAAGTAAACCAACCCCTCGGACTGCTACGAAAAACACCATCGGATTTCAAAGTAGCACGATCTAATTCAAAAATTTCACCCAATTGAGCACGTCTAGCATATTTTTTCACAGTAGCAGGATCACTATAACTCACTCCATTGAGTTCGCCGCCATAGAACTCAACAGTTACACCTACCTGTTCGACACTATACTTTGATTCTGCCCTTCTAAAAGGGACATCTGCTCTAACAATTCCGTCTCCGTCTACCAAAACAACCGGAAATGTTTCAAAAAAAGTAGGCATACGGCGTACAAAAAGTTCACGCCCTTCTTTATCTCTAAAGATAGGGTGTCCTAACCACCCAACAGCTATTCCATCCCCGTTGTCCATTGAACCCGCTCTGAATAATCCTCCTTTTGCCGGATTATTGCCAATGTAATCATAAAAAGCTAATTTTTCAGGAATTTTAGACCAAGCTTCTGATAAACTTTGATTTTCGGCTAACCCAGCACTAACCCTTCGATATATTTCTTGCTGGAAGTATCCTTGATCCCATTGATAACGAGTAGGACCAAATAATTCGATGGGAGTAGTTGCTGAACCATACCACATAGTTCCGGCAACAACAAAAGCTGCAAAAAAAACAGCAGCTATACTACTGGAAAGGACGGTTTCAATATTTCCCATACGTAATCCTTTATATAAACGTTGGGGCGGACGGACACTAAGATGGAATAAGCCCGCTAATATGCCCAATGTCCCCGCTGCAATATGATGAGAGGCTATTCCTCCCGGAACAAAAGGATCAAAACCTTCCACGCCCCACGCCGGATTTACAGGTTGTACCTTGCCAGTTAGTCCATAAGGGTCGGACACCCATATTCCAGGACCATACAATCCTGTTACATGAAATGCGCCAAAGCCAAAGCAAGCCACTCCTGAGAGAAATAAATGAATTCCAAAAATCTTGGGCAAATCCAAAGAAGGTTTTCCTGTGCGCTCATCACAAAAAATTTCTAGATCCCAATATACCCAATGCCAGATAGCTGCCAAGAAGCACAAGCCAGAAAACACAATATGTGCTCCGGCCACACCTTCGTAACTCCAAATACCCGGATTTGTTATAGTCCCCCCTGTAATACTCCAACCGCCCCATGAATTGGTTATTCCTAAACGAGTCATGAAGGGTATAACGAACATACCTTGTCTCCACATTGGATCAAGAACGGGATCGGAGGGGTCAAAAACGGCTAATTCATATAGAGCCATTGAACCGGCCCAACCAGCAACCAGAGCCGTATGCATTATATGAACAGAAAGCAAGCGACCGGGATCATTCAATACGACAGTATGAACACGATACCAAGGCAAACCCATGGAAATACCCCTTATATCAACGAAAAATAGACACTATGTAACTTTATTGCATTGGGATACCTCCCCTTTTCGGTGATTCTTTCGGAGAAAGGATTAATATTTGTTCTATTCCATTAGTAATAAGGGAAGAATTCGGCTCAGAAGAAAAAAGAGAAGCAGATCTATTCTATACCCGATAAGTATCAATACGCAATGGGGTTGATCCTATTTTTTATGAATGAACGCATCCCTAATTTGTTCATCATTCAAAGGACCTATTGGTAAGAATTCTCTTTCATTCATTCTGTCTTTCTTTATCTTTATTTTATGGCCTTATTCTATCTATGTATAAAATATGATAAATTCTATCTATGTATAAAATATGATAAAGGCCAATATTATTAAGACCACTATTACGCTTCCACATCAAAGTGAAATATAGTATTTAATTCTTTTTCTTTTCTTTAATGCCTATTGGTGTTCCAAGAGTTCCTTTTCGAAATCCGGGGGAGGAAGATGCAGTTTGGGTTGACGTATAGTGCGACTTGTCAAATATATTGGGTCATATGGGATTCCCCCGTTCTCTCGCCCGATCGAGATATCCTCTGTTTCGCCAAAAAAAGATTGATTGAATTATCAAAAATTTGTAGCGTGAAGTCTAATGAAGTGCAATAGAGATCCATTTCATTTTTTTTGGGGGGTATCCAGATTAATATTTTCAATTAGAATGATTTATGGTTGGCTTGGTTGGACCGATAAAATGAAGCATCCAGGCTCCGTTTAGAAAAAACCCAATTGGTAATATATTTATGATTACCACCTATATCATAATCATAAATCTTTTTTATTTTAAAATGAAAAAAATTTTAATAGAAATTAAGAATAGAAATAAGAGCAATTTCAAACTGTTAATCAATCGAATAATATGAGAAATACGTTGAATATTTGGCGGAAAACGTGAAAGAAAAAGGAATTTAATTAAAATAAATAAAATAAAAAAGTAAATGAAATCATAGCAAAAAGACGTGGTATTAGGTCATTTGTCCTATATGCGCAAATCAAAATCGGGCAGATTTTTCCTCGGAGTAGAGCATAAACCTAAAAAAAATTGAATAAAAAATTGATGAAACCCATTCAGGAACAAGAAAATGACATCGTGATTTGGATTGAATCCCAATGAAAAAAAAAATAGATCAATGAAAAGTTTGTGCGATAAGTTTAGCGAATTTTTTCTATATTATAGGAAAACGGGCCAAAACTCATCTTTCTTTAATTTCATTTTGAATTTCATTTGATTTAAAAAATGTAAGAAAAAGCCCCTTCATTAGAAATTAGAAGTTAGAAAAGGCCCACTAGAAAAAATGAAGGATGGCTTGGAATCTACACATTGATTTTTTTTCGCAATTTTTGTTGAACCGTATGCATCAAAAGGTGCCTGTACGGCTACTAAGGGATACAATTTTATCCTAATCAACCGACTTTATCGAGAAAGATTACTTTTTTTAGGCCAAGGGGTTGATAGCGAGATCTCGAATCAACTTATTGGTCTTATGGTATACCTCAGTATAGAGAATGATACCAAAGATCTGTATTTGTTTATAAACTCTCCTGGCGGATGGGTAATACCCGGAGTAGCCATTTATGATACTATGCAATTTGTGCAACCAGATGTGCATACAATATGCATGGGATTGGCCGCTTCAATGGGATCTTTTCTCCTGGCCGGAGGAGAAATTACCAAACGTCTAGCATTCCCTCACGCTCGGCGCCAATGAGTTTTTTTTATTTGATGGAAAGAAAAAGGAAGACTATGCCTTCGCCATATGAAATATGAATTAGTAAGTAATAATAGCATGGCACTTCGAATTCGATATGAATTTTTTTTTTGATTTCTTTTTTTTTTTCAAACAAAATATTAGATTATGTATCGAAAGAGTAGTATGAGAGAAAGGGCATTTCCAATTTTATCTTAGCTGTCGTGGGCCCATCTCAGCGTCACAAACTTTTTTTCTTTTCACACCAGAGGCTATTAACAATATTTATGTTATAAATATAAAAAAAAGAGTACGAAAAAAAAGACTATTTCTTTACTTTTTTTTTTGAAAAAAAAAAAGAAACTTTGGGATTGCTGAATCACAGACGAAATAAATAATAAATATATAAAGCAACGGAGCCATCATAGTATTTTAACTTTATCCAAAAAAAAGAAAAAAAAGAAGGGTGGTAATTGGATTATTTATTGATCCGGGTCTAATAGACTCTATATTTTCTCTTTTTCTTTTTTCGATGAAAGAAAAAAAAAAGAGAATTCCATTGTAAAGCCGTATGCAATGCGCAAAAAATGCCTGTACGGTTGTTCAATTCTATCTTTTTCTTATTATTCTTTAGCTATTCTTCTCGCCTCATTATGTGAGTTAGAAGAACCTTTTATCATGTTATATCATCAGGGTAATGATCCATCAACCTGCTAGTTCTTTTTATGAGGCACAAACGGGAGAATTTATCCTGGAAGCGGAAGAACTACTGAAACTTCGCGAAAGCCTCACAAGGGTTTATGTACAAAGAACGGGCAAGCCCTTATGGGTTGTATCCGAAGACATGGAAAGAGATGTTTTTATGTCAGCAACAGAAGCCCAAGCTCATGGAATTGTGGATCATGTAGCGGTTCCATAACAAATAGCAACGATTTAACACCAATCCACAATTTAATTAAGATTGATTTAATCCCTCTTACTCCTTTCCTTTAAGCCTAAGGGGCTAATATTTTATTAATCTTTTAAATAGAAAAAGAAGTAATTCAGAATCATCTGGTTAGGATCGATCTAAACCAGTCTATTATGTATATAATTCAGTATGCCAACTATTAAACAACTTATTAGAAATGCAAGACAGCCAATTAGAAATGTCACGAAATCCCCTGCTCTTGGGGGATGTCCTCAGCGCCGAGGAACATGTACTAGGGTGTATGTGCGACTTGTTCAGATCATGGGCTGAGAAAAAAGAAACAATTTTTTCAGTATCAACGATCAGTACCAGTGAATAGAATGGGGTTCTTCCGTTCACTATCTAAAAAAGATAGATCTACCATATCCTTCTATTGTGTATATTGTGTATGAAATTTATGGTTTTCGTTGGCGCAAATCCAATCTTGGGTTTTAAGATGAGAAAAAATTCCCCATTGGTAGCAAATGCTTATCCATTAAGCGGGGAAAATCCTATTTAAAAAGCAAAAAGATTATGCTTCGACTCTTGCAAAGAACGGACTAACAGGGTCAGCTACCCAATTAATCCTCATACTTACATACCGTTACTGTATAAGATAGATCTCGTTGTGAAAGATCTATTACTGGAATATTTATGAGTAGAGCCGAAGAGTGTGAACTGTACAAGTTACCAATTAAATGAAGGAAGGGGCTCCGGTGTATAGAGAGGGCCTCACCGTTTAAGAAGTAACCATAGAAACGATGGAACCCACTATTTATCCATTTCTATTTACTCCTTTATTTTAGTTAATATGCTTTTTTTGATACCTAGTATCAATACAATTTCTTATTTCAAGGCGAAATGCCTAGAAAAAAGGAAAAATCGTGGTGGGGACGGTTATAGTAGCAAAAGCCATTGGAATTTTTATTTTATACATTGGAAGAATCCGTTTTGTTATTAATAGATTAGAAAAGAATAACTGAAAGAAAGAATTAGTTATTCATCAAAATTTCTTTTATTCAATGACCAGAATTAAACGGGGATCTATAGCTCGGAGACGTCGAACAAAAATTAGTTTATTTGCATCAAGCTTTCGAGGGGCTCATTCAAGACTTACTCGAACTATTACTCAACAAAGAATAAGAGCTTTGGTTTCGGCTCATCGGGATAGAGATAGGAAAAAAAGAGATTTTCGTCGTTTGTGGATTACTCGAATAAATGCAGTAATTCGCGGAATGGGGGTATCCTATAGTTATAGTAGATTAATACACAATCTGTACAAGAAACAGTTGCTTCTGAATCGTAAAATACTTGCACAAATAGCTATCTCAAATAGGAATTGTCTTTATATGATTTCCAACGAGATTATAAAATAAGGATATCGGAAGGAATCCAACGAAATGCTTTAAATGAAATAGGGTTCCCTCGAGAATGAACTCGGGGAAGGTAGAGTAGAAATTAATATGATAAAAAATTATGATTCTGATAAGGTCATCAAAACAAGATGAGTGAAGACGCTCAATAAAAAAAAAAGATTGATTTTTCTTCCCCAACCGGATTCGATTCTTTTATTTATTTTTGATTTATTTTTTCTTACGACAATTTTGATTATCAGATTTTTTGAATAAAGCATCAGTCTACGTTTGATACTTTTGAATCAATTGAAGGGGTAAGCCTATTTATTTCTGGTTCTAAGAGCAGTAGTTCTAGCGGTCGACTCGCTTCTTTCAAATTGTTTCTCATTATTAAGAAAGGGTAACGAAGATAAAATACGAGCTTGTTTTATAGCAATAGTAATTAATCGTTGTTGTTTTAAGGTCAATCTATTTACTCGCCTAGATAATATTTTTCCTTGTTCACTAATAAATCGACTAATTAAACTCATGTTTCTATAATCAATTCGATCCCCCGATTGGATCGGGGGCAAACGCCTACGAAAAGATCGCTTGGATTTAAGAAAGAGTCGCTTGGATTTATCCATGATTTCTTTATTCCTTATTTCTAATTTATTCCTTATTTCTAAAAAGAATCCTATTTCTAAAATCCTATTTTGATCGTATAAAATTCAAATTAAATTATAGAATGAATATAATAAACAGGATTTGGTTTATAGAATGAATATAATAAACAGGATTTGGTTTGTTTATTTTATTATTTATTTAAATATATAAATAAAATATGCGTTATATCTATAACTAATTATATACTTAATATATTTATACCTAATGTCATAATTTTCTGTCAGATTTTCATATTCTCGGGAAGGGGTGACATATACGAGCCGCTTTATTTTTTTATCTCCCCGTGAATTGTATGTTTGTAACAGTAGGGACAGAATTTCTTCAACTCCAATCGACTAGGCGTATTGTGTCGATTTTTTTGAGTAATATACCTGGAAATGCCCGTTGATCCCTTATTAACATTAAGGCCCTTTCGAACACAACTGGTACATTCCAAAATAATCGTTACTCGGACATCTTTACTCTTGGCCATGAACCTCCTTTGAGTTTTTAAGTTACCCAACTTTTCTATTTTCCGATCAAAAGCGAAGAAGAAAGGAATGAAAAAAAAATAAAAGTTGCTAACTCAAAACCAAATCCTGAAAGATTTCGTTGCAATCAATATAGTAAATCAATATAGATTTATAGTAATAGTAAATAATAAGAATAAGTAATACAACGATTTCTAACTCTATTTAGAATCAAATCACAGTACGGTATTTTCTTTAAGTATCTTGTAGGATACTGTTGTTCCAGCCACATTTCTCTTTTCGCTCTACTAGTAATTTAATTGGAGCTTGAACCCGAATTTCGGTGAGGTTGAATCCACTTTTTCGTTCTACCTTCCTTATTTATTTTATCTAATTCTAAAAAAAAAAACTAAACTAAAATAAAGGGGGGCGAGAGAGTAGTCACAGATATTTGATTGTATCTCGATCTAATCTTTTCGCCCCGTCCCGTGGCAATAACTAGAATTAAAAAAAAGGGAATGTTAACGCATCCGGGAAGAAACGATTGATCTCTATCAATAAACCCGCTAAAGAACCGAACCAGAGAGTACTTAGTACCGGTGCTACGGAAAGATATGTTTTTAGATCTCGCATTTTAAATCCTCCTTCTTTATCGTATTACATTAAGGTAATACATATATAATCACATGTATGTGTGGTTAAAGACCACTTATATTTGTATATTTGTACCCGGAATTCCTAATTAAAATTTAAATGTACAAGGATTCGATAGATAAGATTTTCCATTTCTTAAAACAGCAAAATAGGTCCCTTTCCGCCTGAGAATTCCCGCCAAAAATATTCATTTATTATTCATTATATGGTTGTTATATGAGACCAAAAAGAGGAAATGGAAAGATAATTTTTGTATATCAATAGATGAAATAAGGGTGTGGAAAACAAGACAGGGATTCTCTACAATGACATTGTAGGCCAATTGAAAGGGATGTAGCGCAGCTTGGTAGCGCGTTTGTTTTGGGTACAAAATGTCACGGGTTCAAATCCTGTCATCCCTACCTATTACTTCTCCTTTGAGCAGTAACGAGGGAGTCGTTTTAGATTGATTAAAATTAAGCATACATAATCTATCATTTTCTCATATTATATATGATATATGATAGGAGTAGGTGTGCGCGATGTATTGGGGTTATAAAATAAAAGAATCCTCTTTTTTACAGTCTTATTTATTATGATATTTATTATGATAAGAAAGCGCTCTTAGTTCAGTTCGGTAGAACGTGGGTCTCCAAAACCCAATGTCGTAGGTTCAAATCCTACAGAGCGCGATTCGGCTCTTATTAGGTCGAAAATTACACCGAACTGAAAAAAAAAAAAATTGAACAGCAATTCGAATTTGATCTCCTTGGATTAAATTATTAAATTTAAATTATAAAATTTTTATAAAATTAAAGATATAAAATTAAAGAATTAAAGAAAGGGGTCAGTCAAAAGTCAAAAAAAGAGATGTTAATTAATCAAAGGTCCAACTGATCACCACGTCTGTATTGTAAATATGCGGTTACGAATAATCCAGCCAAAGTAATAGGAATTAGGCCTAAGACGATTCCAAATAGAAAAACTTCAATCATTTCAATTTATTTGAAAGGAGAAAAAGAAAGGTAATATCTATCCCTAAATATTAATCTCTAGTGCCCCTGAATATCAATAACTAATAATCGATAATTAACACGGTAAGGAACTATAGAATATTATAGAATATATGGAATAGGACAGAAAGCGTTGTTTTTATGAATTGTTCGTTCATTCAATTAATTTTCAAATAAGTCGTATCTTACTCAGACCAATAAATAAAGCTGAGGTTATAGTTAAAGCCGCTAGTAAAAAACCGAAATAACTAGTTATAGTAGGCATGAAGGGGCTAAATGAAATATGTTCTTTTTATACATATGTTTATAAAGCACTTACCTAAGTTTCAATTTTTAAACGAGACGGGGATAAGCAAAAATACCAATTGAAATAATAAGTTCAATTGGTATTTTTTGATTCATCAATCATTCTAAACGTTATTCACAAAAATAGAGCGGCAGGCCAAGAAAAGAAAAAAAAATCGATTCATCATCTTTGTAGTTAGGTCAAGAAAAACCCTTTGGATCTAATACAAGAATACAAGAAAGGCCACCTCACAAATATTGATTAGTAGAATTTTTTTTTTTTATTTTATTCTTTGTTCTTTTTTTTTTATCTATATCTAATACTATCGACTACTCTTACTTGTTACTAGACGACTAAGCAATTCCTTAAAAAAAAGAAAAAAGGAGGGCTTACAACAAAAAACAAAACCCCTTGTGCAACTA